GATCCGTCATCTTGGCAGGAATTCCTTCAAAATTGGGAACCCACGGGTTTTTAAGATTTTCAATACCCATGTTTCCCGAAGCGACACTTCGTTCCACTCCTTTCATTTATACTCCAAGCGCGATTGCTATAATATATACTCCCTCGACCACTTCAAGACAGATCGATCTTAAGAAGATCATTGCCCACTCCCCAGTAGCCCATATTAATCTGGTGACTATTGGTATGTCTAGTCGGGCGGCGGCCGTTAGGTCACCTATTTTTAGTTATGGACACACAAGGCCAAAACATGTGTGCCGGGCGTGCGACCCATCAACCTACTAGCAATGGGGGAGAAAACATAGCATGTCGCAACAATTAATTGATTCGAGGCCGCCGTCTGTTCCAAAAACAAAACCCCCTTAGCGCCCCGGGACGGGAGTGGGGGACGGTCCTACGCGCAGGCAGCAGCAGCACCGGCTCTACGAAGTCAGAATCGAATCTGGCTTTCCCAATTCATTCGTGAATCAGAATTCAAGGGCGCGAAGCGAGCGCTTCTAGCTGCTTCGCCTGCTTCTTTCTTATTATGGCGTGGCGGAAATGAACTCAAAGCGAGATGAACGTGCTATTTTCAAATCGATTGATAGATGGCCTGATCTGTTCTGATAGATCGAAAGAGTAGGAATTACTAGAGAGGGAATCTATCCGGGGAAATCTCCTATTTCTATCTATTGATGAGACAAGATATCTATCTATTCTGGATCCATCAGAAAGAAATCGATATGTATCTGATTACGTCTACATCGTACGTAGAGCGCCCAAGCGCTTTTTGGGCCAGCTCAGTTCTCTTATCCATCGGTCCAATGCACTGGGCTCATCTCATGGAGGGAAAGGCCAAAATGTAGTTGTGTTGTTGTTGTTCGCCGCCTCGACACATTTCCTTATCTCCCCGGCATCGTCCCACACAGAAAGAAAGAGCGCGGAGCCCCGGCCCGACCTGTAGGTCCGCTAACGTAAGGCGAGGAGTTGAGCCTGAACTGGCGAACCGAAGTCACTTTCGGAACCATACTTCCTACAGCTAACACGTGTCCAGTCCAGCGGCGCAGCGCAAACGAACGTGAGCTGCTATACCGAATCCCCCGCTGGCCATCGGGGACCGAGTGGTAAGCCATGATCTGCAGGGGAACGGATCACTCATTCTTCCATTGGGGACAGGTGCACGAACGACAACTCCAAACGTCACACATCCGCCGCCTACCGTACGTTTAGGTGGCACCAGCGAGATCCAGCTAAGGTAAGGAACTTCGTGTCGCGGCTGCTCCACTCCGCTGCGGTCTCTTGAACTGAACTTCGTTGCCTTCCCGCGCGCGAAGCGAGTGGGCGCTGTGCCGTGGGTCAGTTTCAGGGCGGGGGGCGGAGAGAGACCAGAAGAATGATTCATTTGGATCGACGAGCCATTTCGTGAATCAATGGAATGCCCCTATTAGTAAAGCTATCCATGAACATCTATTCTATCTGTATATCTAGGCTATCCATATAGTTGTCTTATATGGCATGATATGATCGCCTAGCCGTAGCCGCATATCAGCTGCGCTCAATATGCGGGATTTCTGTTGGATCAGATCTTTCGCTTTGACGGAAGCTTTTGGACCTAGCGAAAAGGACTCTAAGCCTTCGTGCAAGCAAGCGCGAGAGAAGCAAGCAAAGTAGAAGCTTTGCCAGAAGCAAGACGAGGAAGCGGAGCTGTCTACGAAGCTTCGCTTCCCCCGGAAATACAACAACAGTCGCGACCTACTTTGATTCAAAAGAAAGGCGAACAGGGTTGGTTTGGCAACAAGCAGACGGCTCTCTATCATAGTTGCAAGGGGGGCTGTTCGCCTTAACTACTTAAGTACCAAGCTTTCGGTTTCATAAGGGGGGCTCTGTTCACGTAAAGCTATCAGCGCTGTCTTAGATTGAACGGCAATAAGATAAGTCGACGTTCAATCTCTAAGGCGGGTTTCCGCTGAGAACGGAATAGTGTTCGTGTCCAAAGGTGAACCTAGCTTATAGAGTTCGCTGCTTTTCCCAGGCCGGAGAAGGGCTTATACTGCTCACCTTTGTTTGATATGTTCATTCAGTACCAATACAAACTACAACTACACCAAAGCGGAAGGGCAACTATAGAAGCTAGAAGTAGCCTATAGTAGAGTAGTCGGCCTAACCAAAGCGTCACGACATAATCAAAAGGCTTTTGAATCTTAAGTAGGTGGCTTAGCCCGCCCGCCCACCAATCAAAGAGGCTGAGAGTAAGCGTAAGCTCACCCGGAAGCTCGAAGAGCTTTCTCCGTCAGAGAGAGTGGAGAAGGGGAGAAGCGGCTCGTCGTAGAAGCGGTAGCTTCCGGGACGAAGCCAAGCCTAAAAGATCGACTTGGCGCAGGAGGCCAAGCATTCTGGGCTGGAAGGAGGCAAGCAAATGAAGGGAGGCGGGCCGACGTAAAGAAGCAAAGCTTCGTAGACTCGACAAGTCGCTTATAGAATGCCGACTACTAAGTTATGTGAAGTTCAGTAAGGGGGGGAAGCGAAGCTTAGCGAGCTTTATTTGGCCGACCACGTAATAAGCCGCCGCGGTAATCGGTTTGGAAAGCTTCGAGCTTCCCTTCATTCGCTTCGCGGGAGCCGCACAGCACATAGCTGGAAGTCAGAGGGCCCGTACTACCTGCCTAACCCTTCGCTCCGAGGGACCGTAGAACGGAAAGCGCCTTCTAAACAACTCGGCAGAAGGGAAGGGGCCTATGTATTTGCATGACCCCTGCAGATTTGACTCTACCTACACCCGGAGCCAATCCCCTAGCGGTCCTGCCACCACGCCGCAGAACGGGAGCTCGTGTGGAACCTTGGATTTCTGGCAGCGGTGGAACGTAACAAAATATTACGGCCGCGTAACATAGGGGCCTACGGTACGGGGAACTCGGCCAAAATATGGACACCCGAAGGGCCCGGCACGCACAATCCTATCCTATCCGAGTCCTTTTTTACCCCGTCATTGCACTTCGGACAGCCGTCCGTAGCATCATAAGGAGCACCGTACCTTTCGAGGTACCCAAATGGTACGGTACATAGGAGGTTGGTCTTTCTCAACGTGGTGTATAGCACGAAAAACCATTCGATACAAGATAGGGCCGTTCACATGAAAGAAGAGAATCAATCCTTTCTTCTCTTGGGTCGGGCGCATTTCTCAAAATCCTCCACTGCATCCAGGATCACAAGTGGAACGCTAAGCAAGGGTGGGGAGGCAGCGAGCGGAGCTTGAACAGAAAGCAGCAAGCAGCAAGAGTAGGCCAAAAAGCCGTATCGCCCTATCGCCGTAAGTTGCGCTCACGTTTTTTGGCTGCTAGCGCCAGCAAAGTACTCCGCAAAGGCAGCAAGTGAAAAGCCCCGCCCTGTGACGTAAGAAGGCGCCGCAACGCGTCAGGTTGCGGGCGGGCCGAAGCTGCAAACGGAGCAATCGAAGGAGCCCTCAAAAAGTCAATTGTCGAGATAAGGTTATGAGCGCAAAGGTGCGCGTTATCAAGGAAATTGTCGAGATAAGGTTATGAGCGCAAAGGTGCGCTAGCGCGAATTTCTCAGCTAGCGCGCACTTCGCAGCTAGCGCGCCCTGTAGTTTTTCAGCTGGCTGCTATAAGCGCTAGCGCCCCTATCACGCCCTATCACGTAAGGCTCTTCTGTGGAGTCGCACTCCACGAGCCTTGTCTTCCCTCCAACGACTAGCTCCCGTTTCTTGTTCCGGTCCGACAACGAGGACGCTGCCCTTCTCCTGTCGTGGAAGGACTTCCGCCTGTGGTGTGGTCCAACCCATGGGCGGAGTCGCCCTCATCCCCCCCATTGCTCAGTGCTCCCTGCTGCTTCGCTGGGCTTTACCCGTCCCCGGCGTGGACGCGGGCTTCTATAAGAGAATGATAAGCTCTCTTAACAAGAAAACGCGAACCGCGCGGAGCCCACCCGAGTTCGTTTTCTGCCGCCACTGGCCGGCCGCTGGGGAAACACAGCCCGGCCCCCTCTCGGGAAACGGGGGTGGGGGTCCAAGAAGCACTTGCTGCAGAGGGGGCCCCCGCCCCTTCTTCTTCAGTAAAGCCGACCTCTTTTTCGCCAGTGCTGACGCAGTGCGCGCGTAGATAAGGAAAGCAAAATCCCAGTGGGGGGGAAGGGGGGCCGGTGCCTTTCTTTTACGGGCTAAACTCCTATTTGTCAGCCGTGGGGAACTACTGCTCGGTCGGGGTCCGGGGAAAGCTTGGGCCTACCTATCCCGATAGGACCCCATAAAGGAACGGGAGCAGTTGAGAGGTTCCATATTGCCGAGCCGAAGGGCAGCACTTCTGTACGTGATCTACGTATGTCACGTCGTCTCGTCCCCGCAGCATCGAAGAATACCTATGCACCATGTTCCGGTTCACTGATAAGGAAGATAGAGTTGGGGTGGGGGTCTACGATGTGATACTAAAGGATGACCCGGGGAGATACATGCTAACTATGGGTAGGAAGCAGGAACCATTCTGTCAAAAATGTCGGGGGTTTACAGATCTCTGATACTACCATCGATCCGCGGAACGACCAGAAAAAGAAGTGGAGTTAGAAAGCCGTATGATAGGTGGTAACTATCTTGTACGGTTCGGGGGGTAATCGGCGTACGTAGATCAGTGGGGGGGGGAATATTTGGCTCTATCGAACATACAGGGAATTGGAGGTAGCATTCCACCGATGTCAAGTCATGGACCGGTTCCTCCAGCCCTTTTTCTATGTGTTGGTGTTCTATATGACCGACATAAGACTCGACTTGTTAGATATTACGGAGGTTCAGTGAGCACCATGCCGAATCTCCCTACCATTTCCTTCTCTTCCACTTTGGCCAATATGAGTTCACCTGGTACTAGCAGCTTTATCGGGGAATTTCCCATCTCAGTAGGAGCTTTCCAAAGAAATAGCTTAGTAGCCACATTAGCAGCGCTTGGGATGATTTTAGGCGCGGCGTATTCCCTTTGGCTATATAATCGTGCGGTTTCTGGAAATTTCAAACCCGATTTCCTCCATAAATTCTCCGATCCAAATGGCAGAGAAGTTTCCATATTTCTACCTTTTCTTGTTGGAGGGGCGACCGTCCGTTGAACTACCAAAGAAAAAAGGGTAAACCAATGTGATCATGGCATTGTAGGTGCTTGCGATGGGACGGATGCGACTTCCCTCATAAGTAATGGGTGGCATAGCCCGTTGCAGAAGTCCCCCCTTTTTTTGATCCATTTCGGACCGAGAGAAAGAAAAAGGACGGGGGGGGGCGACCATGCATGGCACTTCTCGACCGTGTCTCCGAAGGACAGTTGAACGAGCGACTCATGAATGCTGCCGGGTCGGACGAGCCAATAACTCGAACGCGCTCGCTCAGTTTTTTGAGCAAGAATCACAGCGTTACCTTACCTTCACCATGATACGGACTCCAAGTTCTTATGGCAGAGCACGAGGAGTTTCCAACTTCAATATGATGATGGGAATGGAAACCAGAAGCACGACTGGGGTCTTCGTGGTCCGAGATAATACTTACATTAGTAACAGTAACGTAAGCATGAGAGTTTTTGGTAGTACCGGTGAACCAGATGGCCGCGGCGAGGGAATCTGGGACGGAGGACTCGTAGTATCTCTCTAGATCTGGCAAAAGCGAAACACCCCCTAACGTAATTCGAATGGGGGCTGACCGCTGAGCCCACTCTGGCCTCGCGGGGCGGGCCCCTGTGGGTGCGAGCTGGAGCTGCCATAGCTTATGGCTAGAGCAATGGGAGGGGGCCCCCGCAGAGAGAACAGTCAGGATAACGAGCGCTCCGCCCGCTTGGCGGGCGGCAGGAGCAGCGGACAAGCGCTTGGTAGGCCAACAGCCCAGTGAACCGGGCGGGGCACTCGACGAAAGGGCGGCACACTGAGCAAGTACGAGAAATTGGCCCCGCGGAGCTTTATTAAAAGCAAGGACCTCAATTCTCATTAGGAGGTCGAACCAAGGACCTATGGAAGTCGGGGCTCGTCCCCGGTCAATATTGGATCAAACAATGGGGGGCCGTAGCACTGACCTCTTTTTTTATTGATTCAATACAATAGGGGAAAAGATCGTACTGTTCCCTACCGAGACAACGGACACTCTCAACGGATCCTCCACGCGCTGGGCATACCTCTTCCTCCTTTTTATGCGGGAACAGAACAACAGGGAAAGACCCGGCCGACCTGCCCAGGGCTCGAGGGCGAGCCATACGAGAGTGAGTCGAATCCGTTTCCGTTCTTGGTTTGGTTCGGGGCCCTCTCGATCTTCTTCGTATAAGGGAAGGGGGAAGGAGTCTAAATCAATGGACATTAATGAACCATCATTGATGGACGTTGCACAGATCAATTCGACTCAAGGCCCGGCGCTAATAGAAGTTGTCTCCTAGTAGCGAAGGAAAAGGGCAGGGCTTTTTTCGTAGTAATAGTGGGCGGGTCTCATGAGATCTATGCCGGCCGTCGGAATCAAACGAAGGTCGAAGGACCATTCGATTCATTAAGGGGCATAGATCTAGGCCTATTTGTTCGGTCAATCACCAAAGGCGGGGGGGAACCACTATGGACGAGACCTCCCGGCCTCGATTCTTTTGCATAGTAAGGGGGCCGGCCGCAGCAGAGCAGCGGGGCATAGCGGCGCCCTCTTCTGTTAATGCGCCATTCCCGGACCTAGCAGCAGACGGGCGGGCCGGGCCTGAATTCAGACCGGACCAGACTCTTCTTTGCTTGAGCTGCTCCCACGCACCCTGGAAACATAGGGGTCGGAAGATCTCAGTTGTCCTGGACTGGACAAGTACGTAGAGATCTTCGTGGGACCGGGGAGGGAGTATCAATCGATCTTTTCTAGGATTCCTTATCACGCCACGCACAGAGATCTTTCCATTGATAGATAAGAGGGCTCCCCCCTTGAACAGACTCTTAAAGGTTAGGTTACTACCTGCGTCTACGGAAGAGGTGTACTTTGTACCGCCCGGAGGTCATATAGATCGGAACCTTTTTTGCGATAAGAACGAAAGGGTTGGTGTGGCCACAGCTACAACTACTGGCGCTTCAAAGGGCTTAGATTCTAAGGGCGCTACTGAAAGAGGGTGTAAGCCCCGAAATTGGTACTTCAGTAGGGCGAGCAGCCCTTAAAAAACCAAAAACCCTTCCCCTATTTCTGCATTTCATTCTCTATTTGGCCTGCCTCATCAAAAATGAGAAAAAAGGGGAGGCCTCTTGATTCGAAGTCACTACGAAAGGGTCGGTCAATAGCATAGCTCTTTCTTTCCCCGGTCTCCTTTCGAAGGAAAGGCCTTCGCATTCCTAATCCGGTAGGGCCGGACGGCTTTGTTTGCCCCAGCTTTGGCGAATCGCATCCCCGCGCAACGACGCGCCCCTGTACGTTCTCGCTCAGTGTTTGCAACGGCTGGGAAGCCAGTCGTAGAAGCGAAGCCTATCGCCACGCCGACCATCAAATACGAGATTGGGC